GAGAGATCCCTACTCTGATTGCTTAAAAGCGAGTTCAGTCACCCGAGGAGAGAGGCAACTTACTAAGCGAAGAAGAAGAAATACCGGGCGAAAGGTCAATGGCTAGCAGTTCTTACGAACTGCCTTTTCCATCTCTAAAGGGACTGAAGTGACCCATGGGTATGGAGCACGAAGGCTATGCCAATAAGAAGGGGAAGCCAGTTCTTCTCACTACTATTTCCCCGGCAAAGGCCTACCATTAAGAAGCGGCGAACAGGAAATTTCTTTAAAAACGATCCCCAATCGATTTCGCTGTTTTAGATTTAGCTCTTTTAGTAGTAGGGGCATGCGGAAAAGAAAAAGGCCTAACTGCTGTTGTCGACTGGGAACGAATGCTTAGCTCTGAGGCTGAAGAAAACCCTTCCATTTCTGTTAGAGAAGACGGTGCTTGCTATAGAATACCTTCTTTTAGGAATAAGCCCGGTGGCGTCTAAGCTCTCGGAGAATACCAGGGTAGCAAAGCTAGCTCTTGTTCAAACGAGAATGGCCGTAACTAAGCCCAAAGAAAACAAAGGCGCGAAGCGAAGGGATTGGATTTCACCTATGATCAGATCAGTGGACAACCATAGTGGACTTTTTTCGTGGTGTTGTTGACGTTGTTGAAAGCGAATTTTGTTGTAAGCCTCGCTTTTCGGAGCTGCTCCCAGCTTACACTATGGTAGAGGAGGTGCCGTGAAGATCTAGGTGTGTGAGCAGTACGAGCTGAAAGGCTCCCATACTGTTTGGAGGGCAGGGGGCATAGATGCCAAACAAACCTGACCCCTATCTATCGTCGTAGAAGCTGTTCCTAGGAAAGATTATGGTTCTCGGGTATCCAATCAATTAATCCCCAAAACCGGGGGAGCTTAAGCGAAAAGAAAAGAGTAGGGTGAGGGGGAAGCCACTAAATTGAAGGCTTCGCTCGCTCGCTCCAACGCTCGTTTAGTAGACAGCGAGTGGAGTGCATAAGCCCCTTTAGAGATAGGGGCGAGTACTACACGAGCTCGTAAGTCAAGTACGGAACGAGCCTTGTCTACGAAGCAGAGCACCCTCATCTTGCTTGCTTCTGGCGAAGCTTCTAGCACTAGATAATAGGCATTCTGGTATGGCAGGAATACCACTTTTTAGTTCGACCACTACATAGGAGCGATAGCGAAGCCAAACCGTATAAAGGCGAGCAGCCCTTATAGCAATAGCAAACGGCCTACTTATAGCCCTATTTTGCCCCCTTTATTCGGGGACTTCAACGGGCCCTTACAAGCTCATAAAATGGCAAGTCTTCACGTTTTCCTCAGACAGTGGGAATGAATTCTATTACTTGATTGACATTGAAAGATATGTGTACCACACCGAACAAGCAATATGCCGATATGCTTGATGTACCAGCCAAGCCAGCTCGACCGTATACAGTATAAGGGATTCGCCTTTGCCTCAGACAGAAGAACAACGGATTGAACAGGACAGGACAACCGGGAAGTCGGGTTCCTTCTCTTCTTTCTACCCGCCCACGGCCCGTTCCCCGGAAGTGCCCCCAACCTCTAAAACCTTACGCGGGGGGATAGCATAGCACAGTACTTCGGGCCTGGAGTGAAGCAGTCTGGTTCTTTAGAACCTGGGGCGAACGAACAGCTCCTTCATCTCTGAGGGACAACTCCTTCACTTTTAAATAAAGCGACGCCCCACCGTGCCCACCCAACAAGCTAGGTTGCTTGCAAGACAATTGCAATAAGCCGCTTAACTGATTTAGTTTAGGAGTTAATATCCAGGATATTTAATATCTGGGACTGAGAGTGCCAGGCTGCGACCCATCTTTGCAAAGCAAGAGCGAGGCCAAGAAGCAGCAAAGCAGCACTCGTACACTAGAAGGATGGGGCATGGTGGATCGCAACCATGCTACAGCGGAACCACCGGGAGATTTGTAAACAACCGTCGCACCTCTCATCGGTCTTGACTTTAGGAGTATAGCTCTCCGAATCAGCAATAATTTGCCTTCGTCGGCTTACTATTCAAAAAACCTCTTCCTTGCAAGCAACATCGTCATCATAGATAGACCCCTCGATATCAACTAACCTCTTGTTCTCCTGGCTCAACGAAATGAGCTTGTGCGTCGAATCTCCGGACTCGAAAGAACGATGTCCCGTTTCCAAACACACACTTTACTTCAAGACCTGGGAAAAAATCCTTCTTACTGTCCTCAGCCCCCCTAACCCGACGACTGCCCCACTTTGGTGTTCACGTGGCATTGTAAACAACCTCTTGCAAGCAACCTGGTTATGTCATACCCATATCAAAAAGGTAACAAGTTTTTGAACCCCTCGTAGCGTTAGCTATAGCGATTTTTGGCAAAGAAGCCATCGAGCTGAGAGAGATCCTCTCTGCTCTTCCAACTCGATCTTCGGCGGGATCGAATGCTTTCCCGGTAGAGGTTGCTTGCAATATCGGCTAACTCAAATGAAATAGAGACATACATTCTTCTTCCTAAACCTGAACAGCAAGCAGTTCTTGACGGAAAGATCCAATCTTCTAAATTTCTATTCTTTTTGAGTCACTTTCATGACTTCACACAAACCTAATCACGCAATCGAAGTGTTAGCATTTTGCAAGCTCACGCTTCAGAGGGATTAGCTATCTCAAAGCACGTGCCCCCTCTTACCAAAGCTGTCATCCGAAAGGCTTGTTCTCACTATAAACTACGCAATTAGCTGTTCGAGCCAGCAACACAACAGGAGACAGATAAAAAAGAAATGGACAAGAAATCCCGTCTTTTGTTTAAAGAATAGAAATTTAGTACGGGCGTCATGTACCTCACCGATGATGCGATGCTATGCGACGACAGAGACATAGAGGCGGGACCTTGCACTATCAAGACTAGGGAGGGAAGAGTGAAAGCTTCAGTTCCTTCCCGAGAACGTAGAGTACCTTGCCCGTCAGAGTATAATGTGTCTCAACAGGCTCGGTTCGGGACTATGTGAAGCAGTTCACAACCGTCGATGTTGGACGTCACCGAGATGGGGGAGAAGGATCGACTCTTCTTCTCATGGACTCAAAAAGATAGGTTAGCGACCGGGCGAAAGGTTGGAATTGATTTAGAAGGGCTTGGCCCTACTCTATCTATCGGAATTCGCCGGTTAATATTCTTTCTACTAGACTAGTTCTCCAATAAGAGGAATCGGGGACGGCACTTGTTTTTACATTCTTGAAGACTTTCCCCGCTCTAGAACAATAGTAAGTAGTCAGTATAGCCAGTAGTTGGCCTTAAGCCTAGCTGTGTTACGGAATCGTGTTCAGGTCTTTCCTTTCTTTAAATAGAAAGTCAGAATGTACTTCTGCTGTAAGAGAATGGCTTGCCGCGCCCGTCCTTGTTCTAGATCTAGAGAAGAGTCAACCTCGAGAAGAATAAGCGTGGATGCCGGTCTTGAACTCCGTGAAGGCTTTACAGAGAACTAGGCTTTTCGCTTCATTGGATAAAGGCGGAGATCACTGGTTTGTAATTCCTTTCTTTGGCTGTCACTGAATTCATCCGGCAATTGATACCGAAAATCGGCCTTTTCAAAAGCATCCTTTGATCCAGCTTTCTCTGCTTTAGGGTAACAAAACTGTCCCATGCCACACGGGCAGAAAAATGAAATGGCAACTAGACTAGTTAGTAATTTCGTACTTCTGTCGTTGGAGAGCAGAAATGGCACTTTATAGCAAGAAGAAAGAACAACGAAAGTCGAAGATAGGCTTGTAGCCTCACCTGAATCAGATTCTGTAGCTGATACAACTGATGTTGCTTCATCTCCTTTCCCATCCGCCCGGGGAACCGAGTCTTCTTTAGTGATTAATGAATTGACTGCTGCAGAGGATACCACTTATGTCACTGACTCAGTAGATGGACGAGACAACCTCTTTCACCGAGCCGAAAAGTCTGCTATCGCTTAAGATAATAAGATAAATAGATAAGCGGGCTTACCACTTCATCTGTTGTAGCTGAATTGTATGAATATACATAGGATGTGGAAAGTTAGCAAATAAGCTCCGTTACGGGATAGTACTCTTTAGAAGACCCGTAGCTGGCCATAACTCGAACTGGGCATTCTAGGCCTGAGGATTCTTTACTGACTCGTCTGATGTCTCCTGAGCGTCTTCCCTAAGCGTCTGGTGAAAAAGGGTCTGCCACCACTGAATCGGATGCTATTGCTCAATTGAATTGTGTAACCGAATCGGATGTCTCCTTATCCATAAGCCCAGAGATCCGAGAGAATAGTAATACATAAGCCTAGCCTAGAATGCCTAGGCAACAGAAAGAGAATGAATAGGAAGAGAAGACTAGAGAGGTATAGTAAGAAGAAGAATAATTTTCCAGTTCGAGAATAGGGAGCAACTAGGAGACAACATCCGAGTTAGCAACTTTCAAAGCAATTCGGTAAAAGAATCTTTTTTCCCAGAGAAGAGTCTTCTTTAATAAATAAAGACATAGGGTTGCCCAGAACAGTTCTCCCAGCAAGGGGAATCCTAGAGGAGGAAGAGGGGACAGCGCAAGTTTTTACATTCATTCTTTCAAGTCAGATCTTTCCTCCGGTCTTTCTCTAAATAGCTTAGCTTCAACTTCAAAGCTTCCGTGCTTACCCCTTTAGTTTAGTTAGATTGAAGGCTTCCTTCCCTAGAGGAGGGACGGTACTCGACATTCTAAATAGTAAGCAGAAAAGTAAGTAATAGAAAACGGGAAGGGCACTGATCCTTCACTTAAACTGTAAGGCCTTGACTTACCTATAGCTTTCTTTTCGCTTCACCGGAATCAGATGCTGTAGATGATCAAACTTCTGCCGCGGAGTCGGCTTCAGTATAGGATACAACTTCTATCACTGAATCATCTAGGGAAAAAGAGTCCTGCTATCGCTGCATCTTCCGCTGTCCTTTCCTTTTCTTCGGTTGTCTTCCTTCCGCTGGAAAGGCACCTTTCAGGCCATAATCCTACGGACAAATGGCAACTGGGCCCATATGTTTAGCACAGGAAATTCTTAAAAGATCAGATGCCTAGCGCGGGCAATTTTATAGAATAATCTTTCCTAAGCCCGGAGAATAGTAGCTAAAGGGAGAAGATCGTTCCCAGCGAAGAGTTTTTCCTTTAATCAGCAGGGATGGCACCTGCCTTTCTTTAGATGACATTTCTCTCACTACCAATAGTCTCCGCTTCAAAGAAAAGCTTTGAAGGGCTTACCTGCTTTCTGTTCGAGAGTAGGAATCGACTCTAAGAGCAGAGTCCGCGGCAAACTAGAAGAGTGAAAACTAGAAGATTAAGATGGCACAAGTCTTTCTGAAGGCCTGACCTATCATATCAATAAATAGGCTTTTTTCGTTTCGCTTCATCAGAAGCTGTCACTGAATAATCTGATGCCGCCAATCGGCTTTTCCTGAATCTTTCCATTTTGGGGTTAACGAGTGATCAATCAATAGTAGAGTAGTTGGCGAACGGTCTTTTAATGACTTCTGGGCACAAGTGCCATTCTCGTCGTCTACTCTTAGCTGGGAGAACTGAGAGCCTTTCCCCAAGCAAAGAGGGTGAAATCGGCTTCAAAAAAAAGAACATTTTACAGTTTTCAGTCTGGGAATCTTATTCAAAAAACATCAAATAACGAAAATCTAATCGGGGACTGGCATGTCCTAACTCTAACTTCTCTAAACAAAAGTCGGTAACATAGGCTTCAGTGGATTTATTACCCGGGAATCATCGGTATAATTTCAAGTCGAAAATCAGGCCTTTCGGGCAGCAAGGGAACGAAGCTGTAAAGCTAAGACAGGTCAAGCGCCCTCCAAAAAAGCATTCGATGCATTTGTGAAGAATGAAAAAGGGAAAGAAAGACCAGCCACAGAAAGACAAAAGAGACAAGAAAAGTGCCATACTATGTATGGAAAGACAGAAGCTGACTATTTGTAAAGTCAAGATCAGCGGGAACATCCGCCAGAGCGAGCTCAAAATGGGCATTTCCGGCCAGTTTTTAGTTTAGGAGTCGGAGTTTCAGACTCGGCAAAGGCATCCGCCTATCTAGGAACTTAAGGAGCTTAAGTAGAAGAGTGAACCCCGAAAGAGTAAGGTAAGGCCTAGAGCCTATCAGAGTTTGACCGAATAGCGGACTTAGCTTCAAAGCTTGAAGTGAAGGCTTTACCTTCAATCAATGCCGGAGAAGTTTCGACATCGGAAGCTAATTAGCGCGTAGGCAGCGCTGCGCCGTCTCTTGTACCCTTTTATAGAGAGAATTTGAGTTAAGACTAATCCAAAAAGGAAGTAACCAATCGACCAGACCAATCTTTCTGTGGAGGCGGCGAAGGGCAGGTAAGGCTTTGAAGCCAAGCAAGCAGCTATTTATTGGAAAGAAGTTGAAACTATAACAGCTGTAGAAAGAAAGAGAAAAAGAGGTGCCATCCTCTGAAATGGCAGCTAGGCTCGTTAGGAAAAACAGACTTCTGGCGTTGGGAAGCGGGGTAGTGACACCGATCAAGCCCTTCACTCGGCTTCCTCTTTTCCTTACTCTTCTTAGTAGAATTCATTGACAAGACCAGTTTCCACCCCAGCTGGCAAAAGAAGGGGTTTCGGTCAGTTTTACCTACTATTGGATTTGAACCAATGACTCTCGCCGTATGAAAGCGATACTCTAACCGCTGAGTCAAGTAGGTCAAGCTGAGTCAAGTCAGAGAAAATAGACCCCTATAAGAGAAAGCGTTATCACTATACGAAATGAAGCAGCGGCTAGCACGCTAAGCTAAGATCAACCACTTGGAGAACGCGGAGCCTTTCTTTCTCGGTCGTCTGTCTTAATAAGTGGATTCCGATTCATGCGGTCGTTCTCTGCTGCATTGGTCTTTTCATTCCCCACTCGCCACCCTAACAAAATGTTTCCACTATATCTCAGGAGGGAAGTACGGCGGGTCCAAGTAGGAAAAAATTCACTAAGAATAAGAAGTAGGGTATACAACAATGGATCAATTCATTCAACAAAACAAAATCCGTTCGGATCAGACCAGGATGAATGGGATTGGTCTGACCTCTCGCTCGGATGTAAGACTCCCGCCGCCGACAGATGCCCCATGCCACCTTTCGTGAACAGCTATGCCCGAGAATGAATTGTGATATAGCGCCGAATAAGCCACAGCTCTATTCCCGACTCGAAATCCATAAAAGACTTTAAGGGAGAGAAAATAGGGGGCCCTATACCATACATCCTGCTGCCTCGGGACGACTGCACCTTACATCATAGCAGCACGACCAAATAGAGGCAGCAAGCAGCCCCTTGTATAGGTTGGGCGCTAGCGCTTTATATTAGACTAATAATATATATAGTTTATTAATGTTGGGCTTTTCCCTTATTAGTCAAGTTGCTCGAGGCCGGAAAATTAGAATACAATCTAGAGGATCTGGTCGAATGGTAGAAGACGGTACCCTTATAGGGTATTTTTCCCTATCTTTTTCAGTGCACGAATTGGAATAGAAATTAGCTTTAAGGGAAGCAAGAAGGATGTATGCTTTAAGGAAAGGGTTGAATCAAAGCATGGTTGAGAAGGTTGGAGTGCAATACTGGTTCACGGATTGGGTCAATGCCACCAGTCTGTTCACCAACAATGGAGATTTGATTAGCTTACTTGTTCGGAAGCTTGGGGAGGGAATAGATGCTAAAGGGGGCGAGCATAAGGTCTAAGGCGCTCAAGTGCAAGGCAAGCGATACTGAAGGTCGAGTAACTAGCTAGAATGCAAGCGTGGTCAACTGGTCAAGTCTGGCTATCGCCGGTCAATGGGGGATGAGGTACGTCTGGTCAAAGGTGCAGCTTTCCAGCATTGGTCAAGTCTCTCTCTTCCAGGTCTTCTGGTGCAAGGAAGGATGCGCTAATTAATGGGAGGAAGAAAGGACGGAGCCCTTCTTCCTTCCCAAGTTCTCCTCAAGCCGATGATGGCAGATGGATTCACCAGATTATGGGGGCAAGATCGAGTATGATGCGCAGATAGATAGGCCTGATAATGAAGGCAAGCCTGGGGCAAGGGGGGTCTCAAGGATCGGAAGGGCTAACCCACGCACTCAAGCGATTTTGAAAGCTCTGCAACTCTTTGTCTTCCTGACCCACAACCAGTCCAATAAAGCCCGCTCCGATACTGGTCTTGAAGGAAGTCCAAGCGCTAATAGGTGCCACCCCTGGTCTGGCTAAGCCTTGCACGACCCCTCTATCCACCTAGGAAGGGAACAGTCCAGATGACTTCTCTTTTCGCGACCATTGCAATCAAGAAAGAGGCTTATTTGAGATCATGTTGAGTTTCCATTTACCGGGATTTTTCAATGAATTGCAGATTTCTAAACAAGGCCAGCTATATGCGTAACACAAAAGGTTCGTTGGCGTGCATTGGCCTATAATTGGCCTAGAGAGAGGACAGAGAATGTCCAACCTTCTAAGCAAGCAAAGAAAGTGAAGCAGCGGCAAATAGTCGCTCTTCTTTTTAATACGTGGACCGGGTGTAAGAAGTCATCCTCAAAGACGAACCAGTGCGTGTGTGAAGTGGGCCTGGTCCAGCCGATGTTGTATCTTTCTCATTCTCTAACCTAAGAGCAAGGCAAGAGCTCGTGGCAAGTGAGATCAGAGCTCTCTTCGGAGTCGAAGTTCAGAATCCTCGATGCCAGTCCGAGTAGGCGCGGCCGAGCAATCAAGCTCTATTATAGGAGTTATAGATGGCCAGTCTAGGTCATGGGTCTAATCTAAAGGGAAGGTTGAATCCTCTTTCGGGGGAGGACATATCTCCCTCTTCTTTCTGTTGGCGATCTCATCTCTGTTGATGAATAGAAGAAAGAGATAGATCAAGTATAGCTTGGGTTAAAGCCAGCAAGCTATGAGTTTGGCATAAAAGTCTGAGACCCTGAGACAGATATAGAAGGTGGGCCAGAAAGTCCCTCTCCCTTCGTGGTTTAATTGGAAAGCCCGGTTGACTTCAAGTCAAACTAAAGAAAAGCGCTACTGCAAGGTCGGACTTTAGGCTCAATTGGGCGGATTCATCTGTGTTTCGGGTAAAGGCTAAATGGGACTTCTTTCAACGATTTCTCAAATCAGAGAATAGTTAAGCTTTTCAGTCCTTCTCTTTCAAGAAGAGTTTAGTCTTCGGAAAATAGGCGGTTTCAGCTCTCTGGATGTCATACAATTCCTACTATTCCCATGATCCGCAATCAGCATCATCAGTATAGAAGCATAGAAGCATCATCGGCGAGCATTCTTCTTTTCATTTTCGAGATATGCCACCTTTTACGGGTATTTATGGCTATCAATCTAGTTTGAGAACGGTGTTACCGATTTAGGAAAAGTAGAAGTAATAGGGTGGTGAACCGGATAAGGCTCTGTATCCACGCCCAATGCGAGAAGGAATGGGGAAGTACATGGGAATGGTGCTCCTGGGCCGACGACAAGGGCAGATCCTTTAGCTTGAGACCTAAGCTGATTGAAAGCTGACAATGAATGAGCTAACAGTTGAGCTAATCTTTCTCTACATCGGCCCATATTCTATAGAAGAAGAGTCTCTAGCTTTCTTGACAAGACTCCTTTTTCTTTGAATTCCTATATGGATGATAGAACTATCCGCATACCAAGCCTAGAGCAGGATCGGGGCCCAACATTGATGGAGTCGGGATCGAGGAAGTGATTGATTCCGAAGGCGTATAAGCAGAAGTGCTCACCCGTGTGGCAAATGTTAGTCCGCCTATTTCCACTAATAAACGGACATCTCCATTTCAGATTTGTCTACTTTCCTAGTGGAAAAAGTTACCTTGTCTATTTTCATTCTGAAGAGCATCTTTCGACTGAACTTTTTTCAACTCCCCCTGGGGGAAAAAGTGGATTAAAAGAACTAAGTTCGAAGACGGGTACCTCTCCGCGTACTACCGAAGTAGTAGTGGGAATCCCAGGATTTAGTCGGATTTGCCAATTCTATAGATGAATAGCACGAGAACCTCTCTTGTTGGGGGATGAGCTCTCCCGCACATCAGGGGCTCTTTCTACCCCTCCCGCGGATGGATGCTATTGTCATCTCGGTAAGAGGATTTCGACTATTTATCCCACTCAAGGCGGGCACATTCCTTATTTCATTATTGGGGAACCCCTAGGTAGCCTCCTCGTCTGGCTTTGTGACCTGTGCACTTCTCCGACGAAGCACCCTTCTAAACTAGATCTTAAAATGGATCCTGTCGCTAGTCTTTTTGGATTTGTCTAATCCGAAATGGCTCAATGCCTCTAGCGAGGCTTCCCCCACCGGCTCGTCCTAAAACAAATGAGTCAAGCCCTAGCCCTTACCTTCCCGACTCTACCTTTGACCCCTTAACCTGAACACCTTTGGCACATCCATGAACTGAGTCTGCTTGCATACATGAGGAGTTTGATCGTAAGATAGACTATTCCGACTTTCGTCTTTTAAGATTTCAATGTTGTAGACCAACCAGGAGTAGAAGGAGTAGATGGCGAAGACTAAGACTTCCCGAATGGGGCTCTATTGAAAGCTTTTCCCACTCAATCTACGCCTCCAGGATCCGCCTTTGCTCCCTTTCCCAATCGTTGACCCTGACAGTGAACTCGTAGACGAGGCTTTGACCCGAATTTAACAGGGAATCTCGTTTGTTTGAAACGTAATCGATACTCATTCATTTTAATCCCTTTCTGAGGGGAAGCTCTTTCTAGCCTAATATCCTCTTGGATCTTTTTCAGAACGTCAGAGCGCTGCTTTCGATGACCACGTAAAACGAGTTTCATTTTACTTATTAATTCATCTATGGGTATGTACTTTTCCAGCCCACAAGATTTCCACCTTCCATCTCTTTAAAGTCAGGTCCAGTTGGCTATTTCAAATCATCATTCACCAGAAATCCTCACCTCCTGCACGTACTTACAAATAGATTTCCCTCCCCACCTACTTCCTGGTGGCTACCATCTCCCATCTCGCCCTATCTAGTAAGGGGGTTAGGGGATAGGGTTGGTCGGTAATCGAGGCCTAGACCTCTTGCAGGTGAGCCAGCCCCTGTACCTACATCTATATCAGCACCCATAGAAAAGAAAGAGGAAGCCGCAGCAGCATATGGGACAAGTGGTAGGCTTAGATCATCATCTCGATTGGAAACTGGAGCACATAATCATTAGCTATGCTATGTATTTTCAATCTCTCCCGAATACGCTATTATGAGGATTCGCATGCGGACAATTCGATGAGGACGATTTCTTGCAGAAAGAGAAAAGGGATACCAGACCAGGACCTTTTATCACGACTTTCGCCTCTAGCGTACCCTGCTTCCACTACTGTACGAATAGCATTTCCTGCTGCGGTTTTTGAGCGGCAAGGCAAAAGGTGTCCCTCTTCTTGTACCCTTGAATCCACAAGCCCCGGCGGAGGACCATAGTGAGTTTCGTCGCGGGGCTTGGTTATTATGGCTCCTGGGCACTCTTTTTCTCTGTCTCACCACTCTATTGTGTGGTTGGCAGCGGAGTTGTCCTCTTACCCATTTAACGATTACGCTGTATTAGTAATCGCCAATACTACGGTTGCTAAGAAGTATGAAGAACTGTTGGGTCTCCTAGGAGTATCCATTTCAAAGGACAAATCATTAGTGTCCAAGAATGGTTCCTTGGAGTTTGCTAAGAAGTTCTTTGTGAAAGGGGTCCAAAAGGACCTCTCTCCAATTTCACTTCGCGCATTACTGACAGTTCGTTCAACCCTTGGCATGTGCCAGCTTTATAACATAAGAGATCCGAATACCTTATTTAGTTTAGGTTAGCTGGTGCCGGTTATACTAAGGGGAACCAATCAGTCCCCAAGCCGGAAAAAGCGGAGCTCGGTGATTAGACGTAAGGATTGCTCCTTCTACGGTCCAGCGAGTTAGACTCGTGCTTCACCAGAAGGAAGAAAGCATGCTGGAGGAGTGCACTAGACCCCAGCGAGGGTCGTAGGCCGGACGTAGCCATTCGCCTTCACGAAGAGGATAGTGCTTTCAGACGGGGTTCTCAATCGTGCCTAGAAGCAACTAACCATGAAGCGGCAGTAAAGAGTGCATTCTTTTATTCATACTACGGTACGGTTCAGTGCGCTATCAGTCCAGCGAAGCAGTAGCAAGAAAAAGAGTACCAAGCAAGCAAAGGAGCCAAGGCCCGTCAGCAAACCAGTAAGTTGCGAGTGTGTGAGTGCGCAGTTCCTTCTCTTCGGTAAGTGTCTTTGCATGTCTTAAGCATAGTAGGAGAGATTTCTTTATGAATGATTTCAAGATGGCAAGCTTTGGAAATAAGCCAATCATAGGCTGCACATTCATATTCAAGATGTTTACGAATAGGACGAGACTCAGAAGGACAAAGCTAGACTTCCCAAGGACGAGTTGACTTGCCTTATAGGGGGTAGGTAAGACTGTCAAACTAGACTTTCAATCTGCGTCAAAGAAGTCATAAAGAGCTTGGCCCGTCCGTAAGCTCCCTCTGGAAAGGAAAAGAATCTTATCCGATCGGCCTGTCCGCTCATTCTCACATTTTACTAATTGGTTGAAATGTCCCTTCCCTTAAGGCTTAGGACAGCGCATCTTTCAGGCTTTGAATCGCTTTAATCGGTAAAATGACATCCATATCCATGGACACCAAAGGCTTCCTAGCCGGAGAAAGTACAGTTAAGTCTACTGAGAAGTTCTATCGAAGCCGATCTTGCTAATCGCGAACCCCTCGTCTTTACTAAGAAGATAAAAAGGGCTTTTTCTCGTCGCTTCTGGCTTGATCACTGCTAAAGCCCTTCCCGAGCATTTCTGCGAGTTGATTCGTAACCTATTGTTGGAGGAGAAAGGTGGCATATAAAAAACTAGAAAAAAGCATCCCGGGTTTCAGGCCATTAGTTCCCGAATTTAAGATTTTGCCCCGGATAAACTTCAATCATGGATTCTTGGGCGGTCTATTAGGGAAAAATGAAATTGTTAAGTGAAAAGAAAAAACTAAAGAGAAAGAATTGGCTGTAAGTTCAGTCTTCAGGAAGTTCTCCTTCTTATCTATTTTCTTCTTTCTTAGGGGCATGCTAGAGAATGGCAACTTATCTCCATCAGGCTCAATGGCAAAGGGTTCCACTGTCAAAATGAAATAGATTTCTACGACGGTAAAGGTTTAAAACTCTTCTCCTTCGGACCCTCGGGAACAAAGAAACTCTAAGATAAATTCCCATCCTCAGGAGCATAACAGTCAAAATGAGCTTTCCAGGCCAGGAGTCTTTGAATTTGAAGTAAGTTCACAGCCAGCGAGTAAGATAGCAAACCAGACTGGAAAGAGCGCTACCGGTATAACGGATAAGAGTACCAGTAGTTCCTAGTCTCATTTCCCAGAGTCAAAAGAATGGATAGGTAATAGGTTCTACCCTTAGGAGAAGGGTTTGCAGGCTATTTCTCTTCGAGGTTAAGCCAGGAGAGCTCCTTTCGATGCTGTTTTAATATTATTATCTTACTTAGCATATTGAATTTCCAGCCCAACTTCGAAATGAAGGAGTCTCTTTCATACATTTGTTTTCCATTTGATGTCGTGTCAGTAGTTTATTATCTTAAGTATAAGTAAGAAAAGAAGAGTAAAAGCAGGTTACACGGGAGCAAGTAAGGCTACCTACGGATACGCTGTTTGATAAGCTGCTATCCTTTTCTAGTTTCTCTCCTTTGTTCCTCAATGAGCGGTTAGGTACGGATGGCATTTATCCCTTTCCTTCTTTGGGCGAGGATCCTTCCTTATCCTTAATATATAAGAATATGTCTGAGCAGACACAATAGGTCACGAATAGCTAGGGGCAAGGAAAGCTTAAAACAGGATTATCCAGCAATCCTAATGCTAAAGTAAGCCTATCCAGTTGTATCTGAAGAGTAAGCACATCAAATTTAAGAGAAAGAAAAAGGTTCTCATTTCGCTTAAAGGAAGAACAGAATGAGAGTGCCAAGTCTATTTTGTTTTGATTAAGGAGAAGAGTCTTTTGATGAATGCGGAAAGTTTCTTTTTCTATAGATGCTGCGGCGTAAACGGTGATCATTGCAGTTGTTTAAAGAGGTTCGGGGCAAATAAGATATTCCATTAGCTTTCGAAGCTGTCCTACCAGCATTCCAAGCCGCCTAAGCAGCCTAATCCAAGTCATCCTAGTAGGCCCAATCCCTTGAGTCAGCGCAAAATCTTTTCTTTTTTTTATTTTTAATAAAGGAATGGCTCTTCATAAGACTAAGATTCTATTATAACCAGATCAATAGCTTTTCTATTTTAGAAGTAAAGAACTTAAAAGGGAAGGACTCTTGTATTGCGTCCATCGCTCTCAATACTTTCGTTAAATAAGAGTACATTTCTAGAATCCCTGTGGTATGGATAAAGCCCGCATTAAAGACGAGTCCTGTTCGTCCAACAGTTTCACCAGCCATAAAGATAGCTAGTTTCCCACCTAGGTGAACCCGAAGCTAGAGCACAGGTAGAGACAGTTGATTCTGGTGACCAAGAAGCAGGAGCGGGTAGTGGATTCTGCAGATTTCTAGTCAGTTTGTTCTCGTCCCCACATAAAGAGAAACAAAGCGAGCCTTTGGTGTTCTCTACCATGAGTCAAGGGCTAGGAATCCACTGAATAGCTAGTAACATAGATTGTGTCTAACAAGCTAAGAATCTCCAGGTCGTAAGCCTTTATACCCAGCTCTAGCTTTTTAGAATTATCTCTTTCTTTACTGAATTATATCATTCTCAGTTTCATTTCCTTCCCTAGTGATAACTCTTTTAACTCAGTTACAGGGGTGACGTTCTTTCTCTCCCGCCTAAGCCCTTTACTTATAATTAGAAGTTCACTTTCATAAAAGAAAAGAGTTCGTCACGCTATCGGACGAAGTCAATGAAGTCAATCCCCGAAAACTTCCCTATCTCTTAGGGACCCGATCAATCGACTACGAAAGAAGGTCTTCCTATAGCGAAATAAGGCATGCCCTATCTTCCCTGCCGTACTTGGGTACTGGAGATTCAAATCATTTTCATTCTGCTTTTATGCCAGTAAAGTTGAAGTCTTCCTATTCCCGGAGCCAAGGAATTGATTTCTAGTGGCTAACTTTACCCATAAGGTTAGGCCCTTCCAAGGCGTCTTATTATGCTCGCATGGGTGGTCTTATTCTTTTACCCAATAGAGTATCTTTCCGTATAGGGGAAGGAAACGCTCTCGCAGTAGTTGTTCTGTAAGGGCTTTCATTAGCGTGAGAAGGCAGTAAAAGGGTATTGAGCTACGAATGGCTTATACAGGGCAACTATAGGGCTTATAGAGAATGAGAGGGGCTCACTTGACAGAGTGCCGAGCATTGTTCGTCGTGCTAGTTCCGCTACTCCAGTTCCAGTGGTAAAGGAAACCTTCTCTAATCGGGAAATCCCTCTGAAAGCCTTCTTTCCAGCGGAGAGCAAAGCAAGTAAGTCCGTCTTTTCGGGTTAATGGGCAAGGCCCCACCCAAGGAACTGAGAGCATGAACTCCCAAACATCGGGAAAGAAGCATAAAGGGAAATAAAGTAACAAAGTCGCTTGCCCCAAGCCCCAGAGGAGCCTAAAGCCATTCGACTAGTTGGAAAGGGGCGGATCGCAACTCAATTGCTTGTGAAATTGAAGAGCGTAAAGCAACTTGGCCGAGAGGGTAAGGAACGAAGTAACCGAAGGTGCAGTCTTCATCGGCTCCTCCCCCTATGGGGCAGTGGCTTTCAGCTCCTTCACTTCATGCCTTTGATAGAACGGAGATGAGAATTAGGCTGCTGTTGAAAAGCGTCTGCTAGCGGAGTTAGTGAACTCTTTCTTGAGGAGCGGGTTCTATCCCCCGAGTCATGGGTTTAAGCATATACAAGGCAAAGGCCCCCTTCTCTTTCCTGGTATTCAAGATCAGATTAAAATCACGCCAGAAGAAAGCACTACTGACTGATCAGGAAGGGCCTTTGAGGAATTCCTTTGTTGGGACGTTGATATCGACGATGATCCGCTGTAATGATTTATCCGACCTGCTCAAGAATCACATAAGTAAGGAAATTCCTTGCTTATTCTTATACTCTTCGTGACCCAGGGACAATGGAATGGCTCACTTCACTCACTTGAGAGAGGGATAAAGACTAACTAAGAATATCATTGAGAGGAAAGGAAGGAAAATTGAAACGTATCCAGGGCGGGAAAAGTGGCTCTCTAGAGCCGGAAAGGAGACCCTCATAACATAAAAGAAGTGGCCCAGGCGATTCTCTCGTATGCAATGAGTTGGTTAGTTTCATTAGCAGATTATGGTGGGGTAATAATTAGTTGCTAAGGAAAAGAAAATGCATTGGATTCAAAGAGATATATAGAAAGTGTGCAGTGAGGCATCTTTCTCACTATACAATGACCGAAGGACCAACGACGATCCTATCCTATAAACCTATAAAGATATCCTATAAAGAGAAGGAGGAGTAGGAGCTAGCTTGAATTGAGAATCGAATGATTACGAGATAGACAATGAGAGAAAGGAGAGCACTTAGACAATTCACTTTGAGTACAGGGAAGTCTGCTGGTAGGAATTCTTCAGGACGTATTACTCTTTTTCACCGAGGGGGTGGATCGAAGCGATTGCAGCGAAGAATTGATCTGAAACGAAGCACTTCGTCTATGGGCATTGTAGAAAGGATAGAATATGACCCTAATCGTTCTTCTCGAATCGCTCCAGTACGATGGAAAGGGGGGGCCCACCAGAGAAAATGCAAGACGATAGAAGAGTTCGCTCCGCCGAAAAAGAGACTCGAATCTACCACGACCACCATCCGCGGTCCATTTGCGTTCTCTTCCCTGCCCGGGAAGGTGGATCAAAGAAAGGTAGCTTGCTTCTCTCCTGGACTGATGGCGGTTTATGTAGTGGTCGGCCTTCCTACCAGAATGCCTTCTTGGTCGAAGAGCCACTTTACTAGTAAGGGCGCAGGAAGCAAAAAAACTTTCGCGAAGGACGTTTTCTTCTCTGCCTTCTCCTCTCCAAAGGCCAAGGGAGAGACTGCATCCCTTTCCTTCGGTAGCTCTTTTGGTTTCCCAAGGATAGCGGTAGCTGGGGCAAAGCCCGCTTTCTTCGTTTTTCGAATGAGAGAGAAAGTCAGAGGAAAAAACACGTTCTCTCTTTGCGAGATCCGAAAGTGGAGAACGCATAGCATTCTCTGGGCACATAGGATCAAACGTAAAGCAGCGCTCTCTTGGCAAGAGATTTTAGGGCTTGTTGGAGCTTCTGAGCATAACGAATCGAAGCCGAAGACGGATCAAGGCTTTTATACCAAGGCGATAGACGAAGGACCGAAGAATGGAACGTGCAAAGTCGATCGTGCACCTGTCACTTATATAATAGCCAGTCATCAATTGGAAGCGGGCAAGATGGTGATGAATTGGTCTAAACCTTCGACTAGCGACTTATTGCGACCTGCCCAGAATACCAATACATACTAAAACCTTGTTCACACAGCGAAAAAAGGCCGAGTAGAAGAATAATAAAATCCAATTTTGTAATAATCTTATTATTCTACTTAGTGTATTTAATAATAGAACTACTAAGGTGAAAAGACAGGATGTATTCCGACGAAATGCTATTGATTCTAGGAGGACTATAATGAGGAGGACGACAGACCCACTCACGATCGACTAAAGAAAAGGAAAGTCGCTTGATATTGGTTCAAATCCAATTCGTGAGATGGCCAGTGATCTTTAGCTGGTCATGGCCAACATGTGCTCTTTTTTCCTCGGAGCCGTCGATGTCGATAGAAGGAGGTTGAAAGCTCTCATTAGTATTCACGGAAGGGGACCAAGCCATTTTACTTGACTGAACAAGAGATCACGCTAAGATGAAAAGAGGAATTCCGAAACGTCAGTCTAAATACGAAATACCACTTCCTGCATTACCAGAAAACCGATGTTTGGACACAGGGGAAGGGGATCCCATATGACATCAGAAAGGACTTCCCCACGATTCCACTAGAGAAGATCGGACGCTATTAACACTTTGACTACAGGATAAGGGTAGCACGGCTACCTAGATTACCCGGGCGAATAAAGAGTGAGGGCGACGGCTGGTCGAGAATAGAAGGAGACCTGCTCAGTTCAAGCCTCAAGGAATGTTCCAGCCTCCAACCTCGAAAGGGGCCACATCAAGGAAACAAAGACTACGCTCTCACTTGATCAAGAAGAAGGCGTTAAAATAGCCCTGCACTTTACAGGATATCTATGAAACATAGGGCACAAAATGCCTATTCATCTGCAGGGGACATAATAGGTTGAGGCAACAAGGACCCTTGCCCGCAGAAAGCACAACTAGACACCACAGCAGAGGCTTTAGACAAATGACTTTGATCCCTCTTTACGCACGTTGAAACTATTGAATAGGAGCCAGTTAGAACGCTTTCACTAGAGGACATCACGAAGACACGCCCTTTGCGCGAGGACGAGCCGATTCCTTCTACGTAGGGGGGACGAAGCATTTAGGGAACGACTCCTACCGATTAGCTACTCCCGCTAAGTGCCGCTCTTCCCTTTTATCACGCAACTCATAATGCATAGCCTTATGAGCGACTACCTCGTAACTATTATCCGTAGGCCAAGTCTTAACTCGTAGCTTCCCGGCTGTGTTCCCGAATTCCCTGCAGAAAGAGAACCGCTGCTTTGACTCTCCCCTGTAACCCCTCCTGCCTGATAGATAGATTTTAGAGTTCCCGGCCCTCAAGGCCTCCTAGCTAACATTCTTACTTGCCTGAATCCAAACCTCTTGTGTATACCTCTTTGAGGGTATGATTTTTGTCAACTGCCGTAGCCCTCTGGCACAACCTCCTTCATAAGAGAAGCTGCTGTGTCAATCTTACACACCGGAGACCGGCACAGTATGCCATAATGGGCGGTGCTTTCTCGATTTGCCGACACTGCAAACTTCCCCACCGTCACCGCTCTCTTTCTTCAAATAAGCTACCACCTGTCCCCAGAATTCAAAGTCGGGAGAACAACTTTACAAGCCAAAAACACGCTATAGGCTATAGACGGTTACTCCGACAAGGATTCGTTTTCGGTAGATCGAGCGATTCCTCCTCGTCTCACTTGGGAATCTTCCTCTTCCTGCCTGGCAGCATTGGCTTCAGACTCCGGACTGATCCCTTAGATGGTTTTGACATCTTGTCCTATTAGGTTTATGCTCTCTCATCTGTCTTAGTAGAGACCCTATCTTTACCGCCACTCCTCCCCTAACTAAACCAAGAGCTTCTTTTTTTTTACCGGGTTGGCTTCATTCTTCTCCGCTCCCGGTAAAAAAAAAGAAGAAAGCGGCGAACTCCAGAGAGAGGGGAAGGGCAGAGAAGTAAACCATCCAGAGAGGGATGAGGCCTTGGTCGCCGCATCGCGTTCTTGAGATGCAGTTCGGTTGGCCAGGGAAAGGGAAGAGGTGAAGTGGGTCCCTTTGCTGTCGCTTTACTTGAAGTCCAGCTTACTTCAAATGAAGGATAAGCTAGCGGCCGAATGATTGAAAGACTTCTTTCTTATTCTATTAGGGTTAGTTTATTCCGATATTGATTTGAACTGCCGGAAATAAATTAGGACTAGTCCTGGCTACCAAGGGTATTGTGCCGGGCATAGGTTTAAAGCAAGATAATGCCAATGATCAGATAGCTTTCAAACTGACTCGCAGGCAGAAGCACTGGGACCAGACAAAGAACCCCTATAGTAATAGGAACTGACATAGCAACTAAAAGACTTGATACAGGAAAGACACAAGGTAATTCAATCCTCAGGAACGCAAGTTCGAAACAAGGAAGGGTGGCTACTCTCTCTTTTGTGTCAGAGCCAGGAGTTGAAGAGCTAACCATAGGCAGTCCTTATGCCGACAAGAAAGGGGAAGACTGGAATAGCAGACAAAGTGGAATATGACTCACTAGGAAAGAAGAGATCAGCGCTTTGGTTAAAAGTAGTTTTTTTCCCTTGTAAGGCAGGCTCTAGTTCGACGTGGTCAGCAGTCCTATCTTCTAGAAGGATCGCTTCTGCTTTTGTTGAACTCATGGGCAGCTATGAAAAAGAAAGAGGAGACCTTCAATCAATGCTTTCGGGCGAAGTCCTTCTGTGTAAAACTGGTACTTTCCTATAGTTGATCAAGGCTGCTGCTTTCCTTTGCTAGTGAATCAGATCTTTGGCTTTACCGTGTTACTATTCGGAGAATGGACTCTGTTAGGGGTGATCTCTCTCTATCTTAAGTCAGTCATTTCTACTGGCTCCGGCTAACTTCCTTTAGGAAGGAAAGCAAGTCCCATCGATTGAGCTGTTGATGGAATGAATGGAATAAGGGCTGCTTTCAAACCTGAAAGAGGTCCAGGTCTTGGAATCGGGCTAGGAGCTGCTATTGAATTTGTTGATGGCGATGTGATAATGCCAGTCGAAAGGGAAAGGCGATGACTATCAGTTCTGACTCTTTTTCCATTTCCAAAGGAAGCGAGTGAAGTCACCTTTAATTAAAGGTAATTCAAATCACTCTTCTCTCACCTGTAGGCGAGTGAGTGACCCAATGAAAACGAGGAGAAGAGGTCACGTCTCAGCCCAGGTGAAGGGAGGGCGAGATGTTCCGATTAACAACTATGGATTGCTCTCGGAAGAGAGTAGAGCGTTGAGAGCGGTATCTGGATCTTTTTTATTAAATGGAGACAATCAGTCGAATGATATGACTCCTTCTGGAAGTCGTGACCCGAAGAAAGTTTCTTTTTTCCTTCCTGAAGATCTCGGAGGTTATGAAAGGCTTTATTCTTCTCCTAGTGTTAATGCCTTTGTCCGGAGGCCTTCTTGCACCAGCTCTTTAAAGACAAAACCCTGTCTTAGTCTATGTCCCACGACCTGTGGTACCGGCAGTAGTTGGAATCATCCACTTTCTCGATCTCGGCGGGTCGCTTACACGGAGGTAGAGTCAGCTAACCCTTAGCGATCAAGATGTCAAAGATGGCGTCTACCTTGCTTTCATCGAAATCTTCGACTTTAGAGAGTCGTTCTTTGAGAGAGATTTTATTAGCCTCCTTCTTTTCCATCCACGAATGGAGATTCCTTTCATTCAATGGATCGATCCCCTTTTTTTAAGGACTCTTCATTTGAAGTAAGGAAGTGTCGCTCCTGCCTCGAGGGTCCGGGGGAGGAGTTACAGGCCGGATACTAGCTGTAGGCGCTCGTAGATCAAAGACATGCGCCGAGTTCCAGGAATGACTATAAGCCGATAGAGTCGTTGTGACATGCCATGAACCGAGATAGAATTTGACTAGTGCCAGGTAAAAGAAAGAGTAGATTGACCGAAAGAGAGGAGTTGATTTAAAGATACTAGTACCTGAATGACAAGTGACGAAAGCAAGAAAGGTAACAGAGGTTTTTCTCTGAAAAGAATGGGAATAAGGGCCTGAAAGGGATACTTTACTTACTTATTAGACCGACGAAGAAGTTTTATAGATAGTGGGCAAAGCACCCACTCATATTACTACTACCATACAGAATTTTCCCATTGGCTACATTCCGAACACTAATCTTTTACAGCTGCCCGGGATTTTTCCTTGCTCTTCGCCTTACCGAGTTGATAACATCTACACCGGAAACAAGAACTCTACCAACGCTTATTGCCAACAGTTCCTACGTTCACAGCTCTGATTTTTCCAACAGATAGGCCACCGGGATGACAGCCCTAGCCCTGAGAACTCTTATGATGAGGAAATTGCTTACACAGGAAACTGTAAGAGCGGATAGGCAAACTAGGGATATTGCCTCAAGCCTAACCCTTAAGGGAGCTTCCTCCTCATCAGGTAGTCAGCAGGTCTTGCAACAGAAAATTGCAGAAGTCAAGGATGGACCTGTTTCGCCAGTGCATGATTTGACTCTTATTTCGGACTGCTCTACCCAGAGCACCAAAGTGTTGAATGTTGCTGCACGGCAAAGCTGGGCGGACCTATCAGAAATCCCGGACGAGCCACACGGAATAATCCTTTCTTCAGATCACCTCCGGGAGAGGAAAAGCTGAGCAAGGAAGGTCAATATCACAGGCTTTTAGTAAAGCAATGCACCTGGCTCATACAGATAACGAAAAGAAAGACAACACCAGAGAATCTCACTTACGGCACGAAAAGAAGTCGATAGGCAAGAGCTTAACCCTGGGATAGTGGCAGACAGAAAGGAGTAGTTCGCTCAGATAGGCCATACTAAAATACTTTTTAATAAACTAGAAACCATTCGCCTATCAAGGCTAAGTCGAAGCGTATCACAATCCCAAGGTCTTCCTGTCGGTAAGAAGTTAGGAAGTCTGAAAAGACTGACAGATATCTATTAACTGGATGAAGTTTTAAAGAGCAGTCCTTAGGCCGAAGAAAGAGTCGTTAAGCCGAGAAAAGCTAAAAGCGGCAAAGATGGGGGCAATAGGTGGTAGCAGCGGATGAGGATGGAATAGCGTCCGAACTGCTAGACCAAGAAGCTATTTATTGAGCCTTATTCTTCAATGGTACACGACCTCCTTCTTCTTTTGCTACGACTGATTTTTACCTCGGAGTGGGAAGAGCTGATGAGCCGTATAAAGAGGATTCATCTGCTTAAGATCTTCCACTGCCTAATTTCAAATGGGGAATCGGATTTCGTAGCTCAAGCCACTTCTCTTGAACTCGAGGCTGAAGACAGTCTATCTGTCAATGGGGGAAGGAAAAAAAGTACTTGACTAGCTTCCTTTGACCGGTGAGGATCATCCAAAAAGCCAAGACAGTTGAAGTTGATACTGATTTGAAATTGCCCAGAACAGGGAAAGGGAACTAAATCCAGGGCACTCCTACTAGTTGTAAAAAAAAATCTGTACCAGGTAAAGAGAACCTCCACTCCAACCTTGGGAAAAGAGGTTTTTCAATCCAATATTACACATATCCATAAACATCTATCCTTCCGTCATAAGGCATAAAGAAAGAAAGCGACTCCAACTTCCTTTTATCTGAAAGCGATGACAGGATAGTTTTTTTGAGAATGTCTGGTTCTTCCGCGAATAGACTCTTAGGCTAAGAAGAATAGGTTGGGATCCCAACCTTTGAAAGAGTGGTTTGGCTCTCTCAATACAGCTTATCGAGTTTTCAAGCTGAACAGCCTTCTGTAATGAGCTTGAATCGTTCGTTGACTCGAAGTCTTATTAGCGACTTTGTGAATCGCGAGGGATTGCTCTTTTCAAAAAGTTGAAATAAAAAAAGAGCTCCTTCCGGCTATACTATAGCTGGACAGTCTCGGTCTTAGTTCAGTTTGAATCCGAAGTCGAGGAGGCAATCAGAGCTAAACAAGAGTCTTTCTCTTTTACTGTCCGAAAGTGGCTTTGTGCACTGGCTTACAACCTTATACCAGCTAGTCTTAGAGTGGGAGATTGAAAAGGCGGATTCGTCCTTATTTAGTAAAAGTCAAGGCTCAACCCAAGCCTTGCAAGGGAAGGATCAAAGTCAAAGAGGTAGTTCAAGTTCAACTCTGCGGGTCAAGTCAGCATCAAAGAAAGCGGATTGAAAGAACTGCTATTCTTATTACAGCTTGAAGCGAAGGAAAAAGCTTCTCATTTCAACTCAGACAGTGAGGGGGCTCTCTTTCCTCTCTAACAAAGAAGGAAGTAGCTCCAGCTGTCTTTACAGAAGCTTAGCCTTCACACCTTTCGAACTCTCTCCCTTATCTCCTATTGTAAAGGGCTCCTCTTGCCGGAGGAAAAAACCACCTGGTAATGAGTCCTATTGCTATGTTCCAAAAATACCTATTTCTTTTCAAATAGCACCTGAACTGCAGTAGCGCTTAGCCAAGCTTAGAGCTATCAAAGGCGATCCTTCTTAGTCTTAGTACGGGCACTAGCTTGAGCCAGTTAGGATTGACTACTTTAGCTTAGTTGGAGAACTCAAAAAAGTATGTTCTTTAAAGCGAAAGATAGTTTAAGTAACTTCACTTCTTACCAAAGAATAAGGAGTGCTAAAGCTCCCAGAGCGAAGTCCCACTAAAAAGTCAAAAGAACTTGGCTTGAGGCATCATACAATAAGAAAGCTGCGGATAAAGCTTTGGAGCTAGGATTCACGGTATCCCGGTTTATTTCCTTCTTTCTAGCGAAGAGATGCTGACACAGACATATATCCGTAGTTGAAATCCCGTCATATGATTCAAGGCTAGCTGAAGAACTACGATAGGATTCGCCAAAGCTGATGAGACTAACTAAATAGGAGCACCCCTCTATAAGGGGCTACCATAGTCATTCAGCAACGGAATCCGCTCTTACAGAAGGAGTTGTGAAAGAAGCTTGAGTTCCCGGTGTTCTTGTTGAGTGAATAGCCGCTGTTAGAGTGATCGTAGCAGCTGTGATAAAATCAGTTGTCGCGAGATCGGTTGTTCACGTATCAGCGTACTAATCCTAATGCGACGAATGGGAGTGATGGCATAGAACTTGTGCTGTTAAAGTTGCCGCTTCTAGTGCTTTCTTGTTGTCGGAAGAGAGGTGGCATAAAGAAGATGGCATTCCTAGTGGAAGCTTTGAAGGACCGGTACTATTGAATAAAGAACTGCTCTTCTCTTGGTCTACCCGCTGTGATTGAATCACTAACCGAAGTTGTGCTAGAAGAAGCTCTTCTTGTTCTCGAATCAGCTGTGGGGATTTTTTTTTCTCTATAGATGCGGCTTTACCGGGGTTAGCACTTTCCTGTTTTACTTTGACCCTCGCTACGACCCTGCTTGACCGCTATGCCCCTTCTCTTGCTTGAGAATGCACTGCTGCAAGCGTAGGAAGAATGCTGAGTTAATATCCGAGCAGGGTGAATCAATAGGAATCGAAGCGACGAACTAGGATCCTATCCTCTAATATGTCAATTATGCTCTTTGAAAGAAGCAAATGGACAAAGCCTTTTTGCCTTGATTACCACCCGACCTGCCTCATCGAGCAGGAAGTAGACCAGCCGTCGGAAGCGCCTATTCGAATTGGAAAGCTAGTGTGGCCAATGTGTCACTTATTCTTCGTACTCGACAGAGAATTTAAGTTCAGGTAATCCGTCTGAACTATAGGCTGATATCTTCTAGATACTTTTGGTAGGGAATGAGCTTATGATCTTTGGTTTTCCAATCACCAGTTGTCTGAAAGATGATAAGTGACGAATCCGGATCTCTTTTATGATAGTCATCACGAATCCGCTTTCCTTGATTGATGACCTAAATGACGACTCATTCATAGATCTGTCATCTTAGAGGGTGCCGCAGGTAGCTCGACCGAAGGGAGAGGGTTGAGCTCTCAAATGATTATTGTAAATAGATAAAGACCTTGCTCTGGTGCCCAAAACAGTTCCTTTATGGCTGAACGAGAGGGTAGAGCTTTCTATATAATAATATATCTCTTTCTTGAAAAAATAAAAAATGACTGTCCTTCCCCCGGGTGAAAGAGGAAGGTAGCTTGCTTACTTCACTAGTTCTTTCAGGGGGTTGGCTGGAGAGGCCTTGACTTCTGATGTCCCGACAGAAATCCGCCGAGAAGACACAATGAGGATGGGATTTCGTGCCCCTATACAACCTATCTATATGGTATGGATTCACTCAAGGGATCGGAAGTGGGGAAAAGAACCGGAGCTAATATAGGAGGAGCCTTGGACTACGAAGGAGTTGTATTCCCTTATTGGAGAGTAAATAAAGTAGTAAAAAAGTCTCAGATTTATAAGAATAGAAAGAAGATTCCGATGATGGTAAAGACGAACTCGAAGAGCTACGATTCGCTAAGGCTAATGAACAAGCACTGAGCTAAGGAATAGCTAAGTATGGACATTTGTCAATGGCTGCTTACGTCTCCGAAGCAGCTGATGCCTTCTCCCAATCGTATCTTAGTGGAAAAGAGGCTCGTCCTCTACTCTAGATCGAAAAGTAGTAGAGCTATCATAAAGAAAGATCTGGTCCTACGCTCCCATTTCAGTACTATCCCCATTCAAGAATAAAAAGAAGGTTTATACCCACTTTTCAGACTTATCTGCTCTACCCGCTCTATCATAAAAAGTAGTCTAGAAGCAGTTTATGAAGCTAGGAGGCCGGGATGGCGCTTTACGATATAATAATAGTGGACCCGAGTTGGAAACTCCAAAAGATTAACTCCTTTCAAGGGGGAACTCCTAAAAGACCATAACAAGCAATTCGTACCAGGGTAAGGCAAATTCGTCTATATTCGGATTAACTGGGCAAGGGTTCGTAGCGCTTACCATTCTTTGTGATTGCTTATTCGAAGTAGGCCGACTTTCCTAAAAGTGGCTTAAAAGCTACATCCGGCAAAGAGAACAAGCCCTTCAGATTCAATTGAGACAAGAACGTATTCTTTACCTTCAAAGAGGGCATTCTCGGCATTCAGACTAGTTGCCTTTCCTGCTCTCATTCCCGCTTTCTACTAAGGAAAGAGACAACAACTCGAAAGGCGAATGCCTATGCCTATTAGAGCACCAGCCTTTATCCCGCAAAAGGAAAAGAGTAAGACAATGCAGTCCAGACCAGGAGGCAAGTCGAAGTTCCTATTGAGGAAGATGTGCCATTAGGTTTCAAATGAATATAAGATGTCTATGAAAAAAAGAAAGAAATGAATATTCTTCACCAGGAGCGAGACCTTAGTTTTCCAGTCTCCAATCAACTAAATAAAGCTCACTTTAACCAATCCCATGATGCTTCTGGCAGGCATCATCACAGGACCGCTTGATGCATTAACTAGAGACTGAGACGCTTCAAGCATTGCTCCAGCCTATTAGTTAGTGAAAGATCAGACAAGTCAAAAATTCCTAAAGCACACCCTGCTCGCTCGGCTGAACGAAGGAGTCCCCTTTTTGCCCTTTGGTTGGTAATCATATCGGCCGTGGTCTATCCTCTCTTAGTCTTGGCTCTGCCTCGTACTACCTTCACTAGATAGAGTTGGAGCTTTCTTTTGAGTTGCATCTAGTTCAGTAGGTGCCCTGATAGTCGTGAAAGTCAAGCTGCTTCCTTCTCTCCTTGCAGTCGAGCCTATAGCCTATTACTAACCTTGTTAATCCTTAGAGAATGAATGCAAGGTTTACTCTTCAGTCTTCGGCAGGAGGAGAAGTGGATTCCCTTCCAAAGAACAAGGAATCCTTGATGCTTCTCAAATGTCTTGAAGAATGCACTCCTTGATGTGAGGGAAAGAAAGAAGTGAAGGGCTAAGTCAGTTCACAGTTAAACTCCGAGAGGGGGAGTCTTAATTCCACTCCGATCCTAGTTAGCCGAGTAGCTTGAAAGCTCCTTCGGACCCTTTAGCTAATACCTATCCTTCGTTTGTACTCAAGTCAGCCTATTCCCATTCCTATTCCATCGTCGTTCTTTCCTCCAATCTTGAGAATCCAATAGTATATGGGGCTACTAGCTAGCTCCTCGAAACTACTAAGAACCGATCGACTGCTCTCTTTGCGACCGGGCCGGTTCCAGCAATAGAGGGATCACGAGTAATGTAGCCTCTAACTCGATTGAATCGTAACGACACTTGAACAGATAG